TTAAAAATAAGCTAAATAAAGCTTTTGGGTTCATACCCCAAATATAAAGAAAAATCTTTTTTTTAAAAAAATAAAGTGCCTGATAAAAAGGATTATTCTGATAGGATAAATAATGTAAATTTTTACCTTTATTATATTTTATAGAATTAAACTATATCTAATAATGCCAAAAATTACTGTGCATCATACACTAAAATATAAATTTACAATTAAAATTGAACTCAAAATTCTTTATAGATTACTAATTTTCTTATATTTTATTTACATATTTTTTAACTCTAATAAAATATTTTTTATTTTTATCTTATTTTTTAGAACTTTAATTTCAATTTCATCTAATTCATGATTAGGGTGTTGAATAGGTTTAGAAATTAACTTATTAAGATTTATCCCATTAATTTCTAATTCTAATAATTTATTTAACTCAGAAACCTCATTAAAATATTTTTTAACCCAATCTATTGCTTCAATTAACTTTTTATTTGCTATTTTAATTAATTTTATTTTATTTAATAATTTTGAAAATAATTTTATTATTTCTATTTTAATTAATTCAACAATGCTAATAAAAATAGGATCAACACCATTTCATTTTTGATTCCCCAATATTATAGAAGGATTATCTTGATTAAATTGTTTTATTTTAATAACATGGCAAAAAATTTCCCCCATAATTTTATTGTCATATTATATAAATATTAATTATTTAATTTCAATTATAATTTTAAATGTAACTATTGGAGCTTTAGGAGGATTTAATCAAACCTCATTACGAAAACTAATAGCTTTTTCTTCTATTAATAATTTAGGGTGAATAATTGCAGCTTTAATAATTAGAGAAAATTTATGAATGTTTTATTTATTAGTTTATAGATTTTTAGTAATAATAATATGTTTTTTATTTTCCATATTAAATATTTTTTTTTTAAATCAATTATATAATTTTAATATAAATTATTCAATTAAAATTTCTATATTACTGAATTTTTTTAGTTTAGGGGGATTGCCTCCTTTTTTAGGGTTTTTTCCTAAATGAATTATTATTAACTTTATAATAAACAATAATTTATTTATTATTTCTTTTATTTTTGTCATAATAAGATTAATCATATTATTTTTTTACATTCGAATTATATACTCTTCATTAATGTTTTTTAATATAAAATTTAAATGATTTAAAATTTATATTAAAAACAAATCAATAATTTATATTAATTTTTTTAGTTTAATTTCTTTATTAGGTATAATTCTTAGAACCTTATTTTTTTTATAAGGTTTTAAGTTAAATAAACTAATAATCTTCAAAATTATTTATAAAGAAAATATCTTTAAGCCTTAGTAATTAACTTACCCCTTAAAATTTGCAATTTTATATCATTTTTGACTATAAGGCCAATTTATTAATAAAAGAGAATATTCTCGTTAATAAATTTACAATTTATCGCTTTAAACCTCAGCCATTTTATTATTTATATTAGCGAAAATGACTTTTTTCAACAAATCATAAAGATATTGGAACATTATATTTTATTTTTGGTATTTGAGCAGGAATAGTAGGAACATCTTTAAGTTTGTTAATTCGAATAGAATTAGGAACCCCAGGATCATTTATTGGGGATGATCAAATTTATAATACTATTGTTACAGCTCATGCTTTTATTATAATTTTTTTTATAGTTATACCTATTATAATTGGTGGATTTGGAAATTGATTAGTCCCATTAATATTAGGGGCCCCTGATATAGCCTTCCCACGAATAAACAATATGAGATTTTGACTATTACCCCCCTCATTAATATTATTAATCTCAAGAAGAATTGTAGAAAATGGTGCAGGAACTGGATGAACAGTTTACCCCCCACTTTCATCTAATATTGCTCATGGAGGATCATCAGTTGATTTAGCTATTTTTTCCCTCCATTTAGCTGGTATCTCTTCAATTTTAGGAGCTATTAATTTTATTACAACTATTATTAACATACGAATTAATAATTTATCTTTTGATCAAATACCTTTATTTATTTGAGCAGTAGGAATCACAGCTTTATTATTATTATTATCTCTACCTGTACTAGCGGGTGCTATCACTATACTTTTAACAGATCGAAATCTAAATACCTCATTTTTTGACCCTGCTGGAGGTGGTGATCCAATTTTATATCAACATTTATTTTGATTTTTTGGGCATCCTGAAGTTTATATTTTAATTTTACCAGGATTTGGAATTATTTCCCATATTATTTCTCAAGAAAGAGGAAAAAAAGAAACTTTTGGTTCTTTAGGGATAATTTATGCAATAATAGCAATTGGATTATTAGGATTTATTGTTTGAGCTCATCATATATTTACAGTTGGAATAGATATTGATACGCGGGCTTATTTTACATCTGCAACTATAATTATTGCTGTACCAACAGGTATTAAAATCTTTAGATGATTAGCTACCTTACATGGGACTCAAATTAACTTTAATCCCCCTATATTATGAAGATTAGGATTTGTTTTTTTATTTACAGTTGGGGGATTAACTGGAGTAATTTTAGCTAACTCTTCCATTGATATTACTCTTCATGATACTTATTATGTAGTAGCCCATTTTCATTATGTTTTATCTATAGGAGCTGTATTTGCCATTTTTGGAGGATTTATTCATTGATACCCCTTATTTTCAGGTTTAACTATAAATTCTTTTTATTTAAAAATTCAATTTATCTCAATATTTATTGGGGTAAATATAACTTTTTTTCCTCAACATTTTTTAGGGTTAGCCGGTATACCTCGTCGATATTCAGATTATCCTGATAGATTTATTTCATGAAATGTCATTTCATCTTTAGGGTCTTATATTTCATTACTATCTATATTTTTAATAATAATTATTATTTGAGAATCAATAATTAATCAACGATTAATTTTATTTTCTCTGAATATACCCTCATCAATTGAATGATATCAAAATTTACCTCCAGCAGAACACTCTTATAATGAATTACCTATTTTAAGAAATTTCTAATATGGCAGATTATATGTAATGGATTTAAACCCCATTTATAAAGGTCATTCCTTTTTTTAGAAATGGCAACATGATCTAATTTTAACTTTCAAAATGGAGCTTCCCCATTAATAGAACAAATCATTTTTTTTCATGATCATACATTAATTATTTTAATTATTATTACTATTTTAGTTTTATATTTAACTGTTTATTTATTCTTTAATAAATACATTAATCGATTTTTATTAGAAAATCAATTAATTGAATTAATTTGAACAATTCTACCAGCTATTACATTAATTTTTATTGCTTTACCATCATTACGTCTACTTTATCTTTTAGATGAAATAAATAACCCATTAATTACTATTAAATCTATTGGTCATCAATGATATTGAAGATATGAATATTCTGATTTTAATAATATTGAATTTGATTCATATATAACTCAAGAAAATGAAAATTTAAATAATTTTCGATTATTAGATGTTGATAATCGAATCATTTTACCAATAAATAATCAAATTCGAATTTTAATTACTGCTACAGATGTAATCCACTCATGAACTATCCCCTCATTAGGGGTAAAAGTTGATGCTAATCCTGGTCGATTAAACCAAACTAGATTTTTTATTAATCGACCAGGAATTTTTTATGGTCAATGCTCAGAAATTTGTGGTGCAAATCATAGATTTATACCTATTGTTATTGAAAGAATTTCAATTAAAAATTTTATTAATTGAGTAAATAATTACTCATTAGATGACTGAAAGCAAGTAATGGTCTCTTAAACCAAACTATAGTAAATTAGCATCTACTTCTAATGAAAAGAATTAGTTAATTAATAACATAAATATGTCAAATTTAAATAATTACTTTAGTAATATTCTTTTATTCCCCAAATAATACCTATTAATTGAATATTATCATTTATATTTTTTATTATCATTTTTATTTTATTTAATATTATAAATTATTATATTTTTAATTATAATTTTTTAACAAAAATTAATCAAAATAAAAAAAACATTAAAAATTTTTATTGAAAATGATAAATAATTTATTTTCAATCTTTGACCCCTCAACAAATTTATTTATATTACCTTTAAATTGAATTAGAACATTTATTGGATTAATATTTATTCCACTTTCATTTTGATTTATCCCTAATCGACATTTTATATTTTGAAGAATTATTATTAATAAATTACATAATGAATTTAAAACATTATTAGGGAATAGTAATAGTAAAATTAATGGATCTACATTTATTTTTATCTCTTTATTTTCTTTTATCTTATTTAATAATTTTTTAGGTTTATTTCCTTATATTTTTACAAGAACAAGTCATTTATCAATTTCATTATCTTTATCTTTTACGTTATGATTAGCTTTTATAATCTATGGATGAATTAATAATACCCAACATATATTTATTCATTTAATTCCTCAAGGAACTCCTTCTATCTTAATACCATTTATAGTTTTAATTGAAACAATTAGCAATATTATTCGACCTGGAACTTTAGCTGTTCGATTAACAGCTAATATAATTGCAGGTCATTTATTATTAACTTTATTAAGAGGAAGAAGAAGAAATCTTTCTAACTATTTATTAATTATTTTAATTTTTATGCAAATTTTATTATTAACTTTAGAATCTGCAGTTGCGGTTATTCAATCATATGTAATTACAGTATTAAGAACACTTTATTCTAGTGAAGTAAATTAATGTCATTAAACCACAATCACCCATACCATTTAGTTGATTCCAGTCCTTGACCTTTAACTAGAGCAATTGGAACAATAACTTTAGTGACAGGATTAGTTAAATGATTTCATAATTTTAACATAAACTTAATAATTTTAGGGTATATCATTGTTATTCTATCAATATATCAATGATGACGAGATATTTATCGAGAAAGTACCCTTCAAGGAAATCATACCATATTAGTTTCTAATGGTTTACGATGAGGAATAATTTTATTTATTATCTCCGAAATTTTTTTTTTTATTTCTTTTTTTTGGGCCTTTTTTCATAGTAGTTTATCCCCTAATATTGATATTGGATCTATATGACCCCCAATAAATATTATACCATTTAACCCATTTCAAATTCCATTACTTAATACTATTATTTTAATCACATCAGGTATAACTGTTACATGAGCTCATCATGCTTTAATAGAAAATAATTTTTCACAAACCTCACAAAGATTATTTATTACAATTAATTTAGGTGTTTATTTTACTATTTTACAAGCTTATGAATATATTGAAGCTTCATTTTCCATTGCTGATAGAGTTTATGGATCAACATTTTTTATAGCAACTGGATTCCATGGATTACATGTAATCATCGGAACAACATTCTTATTAATTTGTTATATTCGTCATATAAATAATCATTTTTCTATAAATCATCATTTTGGCTTTGAAGCTGCAGCTTGATATTGACATTTTGTAGACGTAGTTTGATTATTTTTATATATTTCCATTTATTGATGAGGTAATTAATTATTTATATAATATATTTAGTATATTTGACTTCCAATCAAAAAGTTTAATTTAAATTTAATATAAATAATTATTTTATTATTAAATTTATCTATTATCTTTATTATTATTAGAAATATTTTTATAATTTTAGCATCAATTTTATCAAAAAAATCTTTAATAGACCGAGAAAAATGTTCACCTTTTGAATGTGGGTTTGACCCTAAATCTTTAGCTCGAATTCCTTTTTCATTACATTTTTTTTTAATTACAATAATTTTTTTAATTTTTGATGTAGAAATTGCATTAATTTTTCCAATCATCCCCTTATTCAAAATTGTAAATTTCTTTATTTGAAGTAAAGTTAGAATATTTTTTATGATTATACTATTAATTGGTTTATACCACGAATGAAACCAAAATATACTTAATTGAATTAATTAATTAGAATTATAGTTTATAAAAACATTTGATTTGCACTCAAAAAATATTGATAATCTCAATTTATTTTAAAATAAGAAGCAATTTTGCATTTAATTTCGACTTAAAAGATAGAGATTTGTATCTCCTTATTTATTAATTGAAACCAAAATAGAGGTATATCACTGTTAATGATAAAATTGAATAAAAGATTCCAATTAAATAAATTTATAAAATTGAAATATATAATCAATTAAGCTGCTAACTTAATTTATAGTGAATTACATCATTAATATTTCTTCTTCTTTTTATTTATATAGTTTAAATTAAAAACATTACATTTTCATTGTAAATATAAAATATTTTTTTTTATAAATATTTAAAGATTTTTTTTAATCACCTTAATAGCTTCAATATTATGCTCTTATTATTAAGCTATTTAAATAAATTAATAATAATATAAATATCATTATTATTCAAATAACAAATCTAAATAAATAAATTTTAAAGTTTCTTATATGAAGAATATAATAAATAGAAGAATAATTTTTTATAATATTATAAATCCCATAACCTCTATACATTTCACTTCAACCCATATCAATACTTTTAATCATTTTTTGGCCTAATAATAAAAATTTATAATTTAACCCATAAGTAGATAAGTTTGGTATAAATCACATTATAGATAAAAAACATCTTAATTTATAAGTTTTAATAAACTTATTTAAAGAATATATACTCATTGAGCTCAATATAAAACCTAATAATATCCCAATTAATCTAACATAAATAACTATTATTTTTAAATTAATTGATAAATAAATTATATAAGGATAAGAAAAAATTAATCATCTTAATATTCTACCAGAAATTAATCTTATAGTTAATAAAATTAGCATCCCCTTTAATATAATATAATCTTCATCATATAAATTATAAACTCTCAATAAATTGTAATCATTAACTATTAAATATATTAATAAACGAATTGTATAAAATATTGTTAAACCAGTAGAGACATAATATAAATAAAAAATAAATAAATTTAAATTTCTTATACTTACCATCTCTAAAATTAAATCCTTAGAATAAAATCCAGCTAAAAATGGAATTCCACATAAAGCTAAATTAGAAATATTTATACATAATCTAGTTAAAGGGATATAAATTCTAATACCCCCTATAAAACGAATATCCTGATTATTATTTACCATATGAATAATTATCCCAGAACACATAAATAATAAAGCTTTAAACATAGCATGAGTTAATAAATGAAAAAAAGCTAAATCTCTAAATCCCATACTTAAAATTCTTATTATTAAACCTAATTGTCTTAAAGTAGACAAAGCAACAATTTTTTTTAAATCAAACTCATAATTAGCTGAAATACCAGCTATAAATATAGTTAAACCAGATAATAATAATAAAATTTTAATAAAAAAAATATTAATTAATAATTCATTAAAACGAATTAATAGATAAACCCCTGCAGTAACTAAAGTTGAAGAGTGTACTAAAGCTGATACCGGAGTAGGAGCTGCTATTGCAGCAGGTAACCAAGAACTAAATGGAATCTGAGCTCTCTTTGTTATAGCAGCCAAAATAATTATAATACCTACTAAATTTATTGAATAATCATTTACTATAAAATTTAAATAAAAAATATAATTTCAACTACCATAATTTATTATTCAAGAAATTACTATTAAAATTATTACATCACCAATTCGATTAGATAATGCAGTTAACATACCCGCATTATAAGACTTAATATTTTGATAATAAATAACTAAACAATAAGAAACTAAACCTAACCCATCCCAACCTAAAAAAATTCTAATAATGTTAGGACTAATAATTAATAAAATTATTGAAAAAACAAATAATAAAACTAAAATAACAAAACGATTTAAATTTAAATCTGAAGATATATATCTTATTCTATAATAAATAACAGAAGAAGAAATTAATCTAACAAACATCATAAACAATAAAGATATTCAATCTAATAAAATAGATATAACAATATTCATAGAATTAAATGAAATAATTTCTCACTCTAAAAATAAAATATAATTATTTATAATAAAATAAATTATAAAAAAAAAATTTATTAATATAAAAAAAAATAAAAAAAAAAATCTAATGAAACAAATAGAATAATTTACAGGAAAATAGTTATTAATTGATTTTTTTCAAATAATTTAAAAAGTATTCTAACTTAACTTTGACTCCACAAATCAATATTTTTATTAAACTATTTAAATAAAATCAAATTATTGAATAATCAATTTTTAAAATTAAAATATTTAAAGGTAATCAATGTAAAATTAATATTAAATATTCCCGGGATACTCCTATATAAAAACTATAAATATTTATTCTATACTTACCATGTTGAGAAAATGAATATAAATATAATCTATAAACAGCGCTAAAAAAAGAAATTATTATTAATATAACCATAGAAATTTTTGATCATCTTACTAATCTAATAATTAAATTAATTTCACCTATTAAATTCAACGAAGGGGGGGCTGCTATATTAGAAGATAGTAATAAAAATCATCATAATCTTATTGAAGGTATAAAATTTATTATACCCTTATTTAAATATAATCTTCGTCTACTTAAACGTTCATAATTAATGTTAGATAAGCAAAATATCCCAGAAGAACATAATCCATGACCAATTATTATAACATAAGCCCCCATAAATCCTCAATAGTTTATTGTAAAAATTCCTCCAATTACTAATCCCATATGTGCTACAGATGAATAAGCAATTAAAGATTTAATATCAATTTGTGATAAGCACTTTAATCTAACAAACCCACCTCCAACTAATCTAATAATAATTCAAACATATCTTAATTTTAAGTTTACCTCTTGTATAAAAATTATAATTCGAAGTAACCCATAACCCCCTAATTTTAATATTACCCCAGCTAAAATTATTGACCCAGAAATAGGGGCTTCCACATGAGCTTTAGGCAATCATAAATGAATAAAATATATAGGTATTTTCACTAAAAATGCTATAATTATAGAAACATATAATAAAATATTATTAAAATTATAAAATTTTAATAAGTAAATCATTAAACAATCCGATATATTATAAATATAAAAAATTCCTAAAAGTAAAGGTAAAGATATAAATAAAGTATAAAATAATAAATATATTCCTGCTTGAATTCGTTCTGGTTGATAACCTCAACCAATAATTAATATTAAAGTAGGAATTAATCTCCCCTCAAAAAATAAATAAAATATAAATAAATTTAAAACTCTAAAAGTTAAAAATAATATTAATAATAATAATAAAATATTTAGTAAAAAAAAATTAATATTTATATTTGTTTTATATAAATTTTCACTTGCTATAATTATTAATGAGCAAATTCAAATTCTTAACAAAATTAAGCCAAATGAAATTATATCACAACCAAATATATAACTTAAATTACTAAAATTATTAATTATTACAGATAAATTTATAAATAATATTATCATAAAAAATAATATTATTTGAACCATTCAAAATATTTTTTTTTTAAAAGTTAAGGGCATTATAAATAAAATCATAAATAGAAATTTTAACATTAAATTAAATTAAATCTTTGAAAATAATCATTTCCATGAGTTCGAATTAATGATACTAAAATTGATAATCCTAAAGCACCTTCACAAACAGATAAAACTAAAAAAATTATTAATATATACATATTATAATCAATTATTATTAAATATAATAATATCATAAAATAAATTCTCAATACAATAAACTCTAATCTTATTAAAACAATTAATAAATGCTTACGTTTAGAAACAAAAATTAAATTCCCAATAACAAATATTATAAAAATAGTTATGTATCTATTTATTATCATTTGTTTTCATAGTTTAAAAAAAAACATTGGTCTTGTAAATCAAAAATAAGAAATTCTTTGGAAACTTCAAAGAAAAAGTAACATCTTTATCTATAATCTCCAAAATTATTATTTTTATTAAACTATTCTTTGATATTATAAAATTATTATTATCTTTATCTCTTTTATTTATTTCCTTAATTATATTTTTTGTAAAGCATCCTCTATCTATAGGGATATTAATTTTATTACAAACTCTTATCTTATGTTTATTATCTGGTATATTAATTAATACTTATTGATTTTCTTATATTTTATTTTTAACTTTTTTAGGGGGATTACTTGTTTTATTTATTTATGTGTCAAGAATTGCATCTAATGAAATTTTCAAATCATTTGTCTTTAATAAATTTTTAATTATTTTTATAATTACATTTATTTTTATTGCTAGAATTTATTTTATAAATAATTTAAATTGAATAAATATTAATTTAAATAACGAAATAAATATATTTTTTAATATATTTATATTTTTTAATATTGAAAATAATATTAATTTATCAAAATTATATAATGAGCAAACATATTTTTTAATAATAATAATAATTATTTATTTATTTATTACTTTAATTGCAGTAGTAAAAATTACTAATATTTTTTTTGGACCTTTACGGCCTTTTAATTAATTTAACAAATGATAATTATACTAAAATCTATACGAAAAACTCATCCAATTTTAAAAATCATTAATGGTTCATTAATTGATATGCCTTCACCTTCTAATATTTCATCTTGATGAAATTTTGGGTCTTTATTAGGTTTATGTTTAATTGTTCAAATTATTACAGGATTATTTCTTACAATATACTATACAGCTAATATTGAATTAGCTTTTTATAGTGTTAATTATATTTGCCGAAATGTAAATTATGGTTGAATAATTCGAACTTTACACGCTAATGGGGCTTCTTTTTTTTTTATTTGTGTCTATTTACATATTGGACGGGGAATTTACTATGAATCATTTAATTTAAAGTATACATGAATAATTGGAGTTATTATTTTATTTTTACTTATAGCAACTGCATTTATAGGATATGTTTTACCTTGAGGTCAAATATCTTTTTGAGGGGCTACAGTTATTACTAATTTATTATCAGCTATCCCTTATTTAGGGACTATGATAGTAAATTGAATTTGAGGGGGGTTCGCTGTTGATAATGCAACATTAACTCGATTTTTTTCATTTCATTTTTTATTACCTTTTATTGTTTTAATGATAGTTATAATTCATTTATTATTCTTACATCAAACTGGTTCTAATAACCCTTTAGGAATTAATAGAAATTTAGATAAAATTCCTTTTCATCCATTTTTCTCCTTTAAAGACTTAATTGGTTTTATTATTTTAATAATAATATTAACTTTATTAACTTTAATTAATCCTTATTTACTAGGGGATCCTGATAATTTTATTCCTGCCAACCCTCTAGTCACACCTATTCACATTCAACCTGAGTGATATTTTTTATTTGCTTATGCAATTTTACGGTCAATTCCTAACAAACTTGGAGGAGTAATTGCTTTAGTAATATCTATTTTAATTTTAGTTATTTTACCTTTTACTTACAACAAAAAAATTCAAGGAATTCAATTTTATCCTATAAATCAAATTTTATTTTGATTTATAGTAGTAACAGTAATTTTATTAACTTGAATTGGGGCACGACCTGTTGAAGACCCTTATGTAATTACAGGACAAATTTTAACAGTCATTTATTTTTCTTATTTTATTATAAATCCTCTTATCAGTAAATATTGAGATAAATTAATATTTTTTTAGTTATTTTAATAACTATCAACTATAATTAATGAGCTTGTTTAAAAAGCATTTGTTTTGAAAACTTAAGAAAGAATAAATATTCTATTAATTTATACTAAATAAAATTTTATTAGTTTAATATAATTTTTAGGCCAATAAATAATAATAAAAAATTTAATGAAACAGGTAAATATCTTTTTCAACATAAATATATTAACTTATCATAACGATAACGAGGTAAAGTCCCTCGAATTCAAATAAATATAAAAGAAACTAAAGTCAATTTTAAATAAAAAAAAAAATTTATTCTATAACCCCCCATATAAATCATTACAAATAATATTCTCATAAATAAAATTATAGAATACTCAGCTAAAAAAATTAAAGCAAACCCACCTCTTCTATATTCAACGTTAAATCCTGAAACTAATTCTCTTTCACCTTCAGCAAAATCAAAAGGAGTTCGATTAGTTTCAGCTATTAAAGAAGATAAAAAACATACCCCTAAAGGAAATATAATAAAAATAAATCAAATTTTATTTTGATAAAAATTTAAGTCCATTAAATTAAATCTTATAATTATAATTAATCTAGATATTATAATTAAAGCTAATCTAACTTCATAAGAAATAGTTTGAGCAACAGCTCGTAATCCTCCTAATAAAGAATAATTAGAATTTGAAGATCAACCAGCCATTAATAAAACATAAACCCCTAATCTAATACAACACAAAAAAAATAAAATACCTAAATTAAAAGAAATTAAATTAAAATAATAAGGAATTAATGTCCAAATAATTAAAGATAAAATAAAACCAATAATAGGAGATAAATAATAAAATAAATAATTAGAATAATTAGGATAAATTATTTCTTTTGAAAATAATTTTAAACCATCTGAAAAAGGTTGTAATAACCCTATAAAACCTAATTTATTAGGTCCTTTACGAATTTGAATATAACCTAAAACTTTTCGTTCTAATAAAGTTAAAAAAGCTAATCTAATTAAAACACCAATAACTAAAATAATTAAACCAATTAAAATATTTATTATATCAATTAATATCATTTACTATTCATATAATATAATTATACATAAATGAATTCTAAAATCATCACAATTTTCTGCCAAAATAGTTATATAACTAAAATTATTAATATTCTTAAATTAAAATTATTTTAAATATTTGATCCTTTCGTACTAAAATATTTTATTTTTTTAAAGATAGAAACCAACCTGGCTTACACCGGTTTGAACTCAGATCATGTAAGATTTTAATGATCGAACAGATCAAAAATTTAAACTTTTGCATTTAATTTTTATCTTAATCCAACATCGAGGTCGCAAACTTTTTTTTTTATTTGAACTAAAAAAAAAAATTACGCTGTTATCCCTAAGGTAATTTAATCTTTTAATCATAACAAATGGATCATTTAATCAATTATTTTTGTTTAATATTACAAAAAGTTTATTAAATTTTTTTATCACCCCAATAAAATAATTAAAAAATTTTTTATATGTATATTAAATAATTAATAAAAAATTTAATTTAATTATAAAACTCTATAGGGTCTTCTCGTCTTTTAAATTTATTTTAGCTTTTTAACTAAAAAATTAAATTTTAAATATAAATTAGAGACAGTTTATATTTCATTCAATCTTTCATACAAGTCTTCAATTAAAAGACTATTGATTATGCTACCTTTGTACAGTCAAAATACTGCAGCCCTTTAATTTTTATCAGTGGGCAGATTAGACTTTAAATTATTACCAAAAAGACATGTTTTTGATAAACAAGTGAATATATAATTTTGCCGAATTCCTTTTAATTAATTTAACAAAAATTTTTATATTTTATTGTTTATTTATACTAATTTTATCATTATTTCTTTTATTTAATTATTTAATAAAATTTTTTTATAAAAATTTAAATTTTTATAAAATCTTATTTAACTTAAAATATTTTATAATAAATTTTAATTTTTAAACAATTTAAATTTTAAAAATTTTAAAATAAGTATTTTTATTTATTATAAAATTTTAATTTAAAGCTTATCCCTTAAAATATTTAAATTTTTTAAATATAAATTATTTTATTAATTTATTTATATTATAAAAAATTTTAAAATTGAATTTTTTTCTAAAAAAATTAGATATATTTAAAAACGATTAACATTTCATTTCAAATTAATTATTTAAAATAATTATACTACATTAACTTTTTTAATTAATTATCTCTTTTAAATTCGAAACTTTTATATGTATAAATTTTTTTTAATAAACTCTGATACACAAGATACAATAATTTAAATTTACTTTTAATTGAATTAATTTTTAACTTATTTCAAATTTATTTTACAATACTAATTAACTATAAAATTTATAATTTTTTCTATAAAATACTTTAACCCCCATTATTATATTTTATATTAAAATTATTTTTATTATTTTATTTATTTATTAATTTACCCCCCTCAAATTAATTAATATTTTAATTTCTTTTCAATGTAAATGAAATACTTAATCACAAGCTCTAATTTGTTCTTTCTAGAAACACTTTCCAGTACCTCTACTTTGTTACGACTTATTTCAATTTTAAAATGAAAGTGACGGGCAATATGTACATATTTTAATTTTCAATCATTTTATTAAATTAAATAAAATTACATTTAAATCCACTTTTAATTATTTTTTTCAAAATATATATCCATTTAAATAAATTTATTGTAATCCATCATATTCTTAATTATAATCTGCATCTTGATCTGAATTAATTTTAATAAAAATTTTTAAATATTATTTTTATTAAAAAATATTTTTTTAACAACGATATACAAAATTTTAAATTAAGTAAATTTATTCGTGGATTATCAATTATTAAACAGATTCCTCTAAATGAACTAAAATACCGCCAAATTATTTAAGTTTCAATAAATAATTATCTACTATTTTAGTATTAAAAATAAAAATTTTATAATAGGGTATCTAATCCTAGTTTAACTATAAATTTACTAAATCATAATTTTTCAATAAAATTTAATAAAATTAAAATTTTACCTAATAATTTTATTTTTATTTTAAATTTAACCATTAATTATTATAAACTAAAAAAATTCAATTTAACTTTTGTGTAACCGCAACTGCTGGCACAAAATTTGTTATTAATTTAAATATTACTAAATCTTAATTTCTTAAATTTTTAAATGTAATTACTGCTTTTATTATTAATTATTATTTAAATAATTAAAAATTCATACTAAAATTTGCATGTAAAATAAATTCATAATGAATTTTTTAAATCATAAAAAATTTATTTAATGTAAACAAATTTAGCATAGATTTTTTTTTTTATTTTTTTTTATATTAATAAATTTTTTTTTTAATAAATATTAATAATTATTAATATTTATTATTATAATTAAATATTTAATATATATATATATATATATTCATATATATATATATAAATAATATAATTAAATTTTTATTAAAAATTAATAATTTAATTAAATATTTAATATATATATATATATATTCATATATATATATAAATAATATAATTAAATTTTTATTATAAATTAATAATTTAATTAAATATTTAATTATATTATATATATTAAATTTTTATTAATATTATCATTATTAAAATTTTAATATTTTGGATATTATTAAATTTTTATTATATAATATTAATATTAAAATTTTAATATTAAATTAATGATAAATTAAATTTTTATTGTATATTTAATATTATTAATAAATATTTAATTATATTATTTATATTAAATATTTATTAATAATAATATTATTAAACTTTTAATAATCTTTGAGTATATTTTCATAATATCTATATTGAAAATTAATATATAGTTAATCAATTATTAATCTATTTGAATGATTAATATTATTTATTTTAATAAAAATTAAATATTATTAATATACAATCATTTATATAAAATATAAAAAATTTAGTACGAAATAATTTAATAACATAAATTAATTATTTTTAATAAATTAATTTAGCTTATTAATTTATATGTATACATAATTCTTTTTACAAAGTACTAAAACCATATTTAAAAATTTTTATTATAAAAATAAAATA